GTCCTTGTAGCTTATAGAAAGCATGACACTGAAGATGTCAAGATGGCTGCCACACACACCCAAGGACAAAAGACTTAGTCCTAACCTTACTGTTAGTTGTTGCTAGGTATATACATGCAAGTATCCGCGCTCCAGTGTAGATGCCCTGGACACCATAACCTGGTAGATAGGAGCGGGTATCAGGCTCACCACAACCGTAGCCCAAGACGCCTTGCAATTGCCACACCCCCACGGGTATTCAGCAGTAGTTAATATTAAGCAATGAGTGTAAACTTGACTTAGCCATAGCAAATCTAGGGTTGGTAAATCCTGTGCCAGCCACCGCGGTCATACAGGAGACCCAAATTAACATTATAACGGCGTAAAGAGTGGTCACATGCTATCCGAGTAACTAAGATTAAAAAGCAACTGAGCTGTCGCAAGCCCAAGATGCCAATAAGGCCTCCTCATTAAAGAAGATCTTAGAACAACGATTAATTGAACTCCACGAAAGCCAGGGCCCAAACTGGGATTAGATACCCCACTATGCCTGGCCCTAAATCTTGATGCTTACCCCTACTAAAGCATCCGCCCGAGAACTACGAGCACCAACGCTTAAAACTCTAAGGACTTGGCGGTGTCCCAAACCCACCTAGAGGAGCCTGTTCTGTAATCGATGATCCACGATACACCTGACCATTCCTTGCCAAAACAGCCTACATACCGCCGTCGCCAGCCCACCTCCCCTGAAAGCCCAACAGTGAGCGCAATAGCCCCACCACGCTAATAAGACAGGTCAAGGTATAGCCTATGGAATGGTAGTAATGGGCTACATTTTCTAAGCTAGAACATACGGCAAAGGGGTATGAAATAACCCCTGGAAGGCGGATTTAGCAGTAAAGCGGGACAATCGAGCCCTCTTTAAGCCGGCTCTGGGGCACGTACACACCGCCCGTCACCCTCCTCGCAGGCGCCCCCCTCCCCCATAAATTAATAAGCCATTCAGCCGGAGAGGAGGTAAGTCGTAACAAGGTAAGTGTACCGGAAGGTGCACTTAGAATACCAAGACGTAGCTTAAGCCAAAGCATTCAGCTTACACCTGAAAAATGTCTGCTAACCCCAGATCGTCTTGATGCCAAACTCTAGCCCAAACGACATGACCTGGAATAACAAAGCTACTCCATAAAACTTAACTAAAGCATTTACTAGTCTTAGTATAGGCGATAGAAAAGACACCATTGGCGCGATAGAGACTACGTACCGTAAGGGAAAGATGAAATAGCAGTGAAACCTAAGCTAAAAACAGCAAAGATCAACCCTTGTACCTCTTGCATCATGGTCTAGCAAGAAAAACCAAGCAAAATGAATTTAAGTTTGCCATCCCGAAACCCAAGCGAGCTACCTACGAGCAGCTATTATTGAGCGAACCCGTCTCTGTGGCAAAAGAGTGGGATGACTTGTTGGTAGAGGTGAAAAGCCAATCGAGCTGGGTGATAGCTGGTTGCCTGTGAAACGAATCTCAGTTCACTCTTAATTCTCCTCCAAGGAAAATTCAAGACCCCTAATGAAGCGAATTAAGGGCTATTTAAAGGAGGTACAGCTCCTTTAAAAAAGAATACAATCTCTACGAGCGGATAAGTAATTACCCCAAACTATACTGTGGGCCCTCAAGCAGCCATCAACAAAGAGTGCGTTAAAGCTCTACACTACAAAAATATAAGAACCTTACGACTCCCTCCCCATTAACAGGCTAACCTATACCCAAATAGGAGAATTAATGCTAGAATGAGTAACCAGGGTCCTCCCTCTACGACGCAAGCTTACATCCGTACATTATTAACAAAACCCCAATATACGAAAAATCAAACAAGCACAGTATTAATCATATTGTTAACCCGACAGAGGAGCGTCCATTAAGAAAGATTAAAACCTGTAAAAGGAACTAGGCAAACCGTCAAGGCCCGACTGTTTACCAAAAACATAGCCTTCAGCAAACCTAAAACAAGTATTGAAGGTGATGCCTGCCCGGTGACTCACGTTAAACGGCCGCGGTATCCTAACCGTGCAAAGGTAGCGCAATCAATTGTCCCATAAATCGAGACTAGTATGAATGGCTAAACGAGGTCTTAACTGTCTCTTACAGGCAATCGGTGAAATTGATCTCCCTGTACAAAAGCAGGGATAAACCCATAAGACGAGAAGACCCTGTGGAACTTCAAAACCAGCAACCACCTTAAATAGCATATTCACCCACCGGGTTCACTAACACATAAGATGATGGTCTGCGTTTTTCGGTTGGGGCGACCTTGGAGCAAAACAGAACCTCCAAAAATTAGACCACACCTCTAGACTGAGAGCAACCCCTCAACGTGCTAATAGCACCCAGACCCAATATAATTGATCAATGGACCAAGCTACCCCAGGGATAACAGCGCAATCTCCTCCGAGAGTCCGTATCGACGAGGAGGTTTACGACCTCGATGTTGGATCAGGACATCCTAGTGGTGCAGCCGCTACTAAGGGTTCGTTTGTTCAACGATTAACAGTCCTACGTGATCTGAGTTCAGACCGGAGCAATCCAGGTCGGTTTCTATCTATGATGAACTCTTCCCAGTACGAAAGGATAGGAACAGTGAGGCCAATACCACAAGCAAGCCTTCGCCTTAAGTAATGAAAGCAACTAAATTACAAAAGGCTATCACACCACACCACGTCCAAGAAAAGGACCAGCTAGCGTGGCAGAGCTCGGAAAATGCAAAAGGCTTAAGTCCTTTAACTCAGAGGTTCAAATCCTCTCCCTAGCTTCACCCAAACCACCCCATGGCCAACTACCCCCTATTAGTAAGCCTCATCATAGCCCTTTCCTATGCCCTCCCCATTCTAATTGCAGTAGCCTTTCTTACACTAGTAGAACGAAAAATCCTAAGCTACATACAAGGCCGAAAGGGGCCAAACATCGTTGGTCCCTTCGGGCTCCTACAACCCCTAGCAGACGGAGTGAAACTATTCATTAAAGAACCCATCCGACCATCAACATCCTCTCCAATCCTGTTCATTGCAACCCCTATACTGGCTCTCCTCCTGGCAATCTCAATCTGAACCCCACTACCTCTTCCATTTTCATTAGCAGATCTCAACCTAGGCCTACTCTTTCTGCTAGCCATATCAAGCCTAGCAGTGTATTCCATCCTATGATCAGGATGAGCCTCCAACTCAAAATATGCCCTAATCGGGGCACTACGAGCAGTAGCCCAGACAATTTCATACGAAGTCACCTTGGCTATCATTCTCCTCTCTGTCGTTCTCCTAAGCGGCAATTACACCCTCAGCACCCTCGCAGTCACCCAAGAACCATTGTACCTCATTTTTTCCTGCTGNCCACTTGCCATAATGTGATACGTCTCTACACTCGCTGAAACTAATCGCGCCCCCTTCGACCTGACAGAAGGGGAGTCTGAACTAGTGTCAGGTTTTAACGTAGAATATGCAGCAGGCCCTTTTGCCTTATTTTTCCTAGCCGAATACGCCAACATCATCCTTATAAACACCCTAACCACAATTTTATTCTTCAACCCAAGCCTTCTCAACCCCCCTCAAGAACTGTTCCCTGTTATCTTAGCCACAAAAGTCCTTCTCTTATCGGCAGGGTTCCTATGAATCCGCGCTTCCTACCCACGATTCCGATATGACCAACTAATGCACCTACTATGAAAAAACTTCCTACCTCTTACATTAGCCCTATGTCTCTGACACACCAGCATACCAATTTGCTACGCGGGCCTACCTCCTTATCTAAGACCCCAGGAAGTGTGCCTGAATATCAAGGGTCACTATGATAAAGTGAACATGGAGGTACGCCAATCCTCCCATTTCCTTATGCTTAGAAAAGCAGGAATCGAACCCGCACTAAAGGAATCAAAATCCTCCATACTTCCTTTATATTACTTTCTAGTAGGGTAAGCTAAACAAGCTATCGGGCCCATACCCCGAAAATGAGGGTTCAACTCCTTCCCCTACTAATGAACCCTCAAGCAAATTTAATCTTCATTACCAGCCTGCTCCTGGGGACAACCATCACCGTATCGAGCAACCATTGAATTATAGCCTGAGCCGGCCTAGAAATCAACACACTCGCCGTCCTCCCATTGATCTCAAAGTCTCACCACCCCCGAGCCATTGAAGCTGCCACTAAGTATTTCCTAACCCAAGCTGCTGCTTCTGCTCTTGTCTTATTCTCCAGCATGACTAACGCATGACAGACGGGACAATGAGACATCACCCAACTCACCCACCCCGTATCCTGCTTGATCCTCACTTCTGCAATCGCAATAAAACTAGGACTGGTACCCTTCCATTTCTGATTCCCAGAGGTGCTCCAAGGATCTCCCCTTACTACCGGCCTTCTCTTATCTACCATCATAAAACTCCCTCCAATTGCACTACTTTACATAACCTCGCCCTCACTAAACCCCACCCTCCTAACCGCACTAGCCCTCCTCTCAACAGCCTTAGGAGGATGAATGGGCCTCAACCAAACACAAATTCGAAAAATCTTAGCCTTTTCCTCCATTTCCCACCTAGGCTGAATAGCGATCATCATCGTCTATAACCCCAAACTCACCCTCCTCAACTTTTACCTGTATGCTATAATGACTACAACCGTATTCCTCACCCTAAACACAATGAAAGTACTGAAACTTTCCACCCTGATAACCGCGTGAACCAAGACCCCGCCCCTAAACGCAATGCTACTACTAACCCTACTCTCCCTAGCAGGACTGCCTCCTTTGACAGGATTCCTCCCCAAATGACTCATCATCCAAGAACTAACAAAACAAGACATGGCCATAGCAGCCACATTCATTTCCCTCCTTTCCCTATTAAGCCTATTCTTCTACCTTCGTCTCGCATACTGCACAACAGTCACACTTCCTCCACATACCACAAACCATATAAAACAATGACGCACTGACAAGCCAATCAACATCACAATTGCTATCCTAACAACCATGTCTGTCATGCTCCTACCTATCTCCCCCATGATCCTAACCACTGTTTAAGAAACTTAGGATTACCTAAACCGAAGGCCTTCAAAGCCTTAAACAAGAGTTAAACCCTCTTAGTTTCTGCTAAAGTCCGCAGGCCACTATCCTGCATCCCCTGAATGCAACTCAGACACTTTAATTAAGCTAGGACCTTCCAACCCACTAGGCAGATGGGCTTTGATCCCATGATTCTATAGTTAACAGCTATATGCCCTAACCAACAGGCCTCTGCCTAAGACTCCGGTACATATCTAATGCACATCAATGAGCTTGCAACTCACTATGAACTTCACTACAGAGCCGATAAGAAGAGGAATTGAACCTCTGTAAAAAGGACTACAGCCTAACGCCTATACACTCAGCCATCTTACCTGTGACATTCATTACCCGATGATTATTCTCAACCAACCACAAAGACATTGGGACTCTGTACCTAATCTTCGGCGCATGAGCCGGAATAGTAGGTACTGCCCTAAGCCTCCTCATCCGAGCAGAGCTGGGCCAACCCGGAGCCCTTCTAGGAGACGACCAAGTATACAACGTAGTCGTCACGGCCCATGCTTTCGTAATAATCTTCTTCATAGTCATACCAATTATAATTGGAGGGTTTGGAAACTGACTAGTTCCCCTAATAATCGGAGCCCCAGACATAGCATTTCCACGAATAAACAACATAAGCTTCTGACTACTTCCCCCATCCTTCCTCCTCCTCCTAGCATCCTCCACAGTCGAAGCAGGCGCAGGCACAGGCTGAACGGTATACCCTCCCCTAGCCGGGAACTTGGCCCACGCCGGAGCCTCTGTTGACTTAGCAATTTTCTCCCTACATCTAGCCGGCATCTCCTCAATTCTAGGGGCAATCAACTTCATCACAACAGCAATCAACATAAAACCCCCTGCCCTCTCACAATACCAAACCCCCCTATTCGTCTGATCAGTCCTAATTACCGCCGTCCTATTACTCCTTTCCCTCCCAGTCCTTGCCGCAGGAATCACAATACTCCTTACAGATCGCAATCTTAACACTACATTCTTTGACCCTGCTGGAGGAGGAGACCCAGTCCTATATCAACATCTCTTCTGATTTTTTGGCCACCCAGAGGTCTACATCCTAATCCTCCCTGGATTTGGAATTATTTCCCACGTTGTAACATACTACGCAGGTAAAAAAGAACCATTTGGCTACATAGGAATAGTATGAGCCATGCTATCCATCGGATTCCTAGGGTTCATCGTCTGAGCCCACCACATGTTCACAGTAGGAATGGACGTAGATACCCGAGCATACTTCACATCCGCCACTATAATCATTGCTATCCCCACCGGAATCAAAGTATTTAGCTGACTGGCCACACTGCATGGAGGCACAATCAAATGAGACCCCCCAATACTATGAGCCCTAGGATTCATCTTCCTATTTACTATCGGTGGACTAACTGGAATCGTTCTAGCAAACTCCTCACTAGACGTCGCCCTACACGATACCTACTACGTAGTAGCCCACTTCCACTACGTACTGTCTATGGGAGCAGTATTTGCTATCCTAGCAGGCTTCACTCACTGATTCCCCCTATTCACCGGATACACCCTGCACTCAACATGAGCTAAAACACACTTCGGTGTGATGTTCGTAGGTGTAAACCTAACCTTCTTCCCCCAACACTTCCTAGGCCTAGCTGGTATGCCCCGACGATACTCAGACTACCCAGACGCCTACACATTATGAAACACCATCTCATCTGTGGGCTCCCTCATCTCCTTAACAGCCGTAATCATGCTAATCTTCATTGTCTGAGAAGCCTTTGCATCAAAACGTAAAGCCACTCAACCAGAACTAACAAGCACCAACGTAGAATGAATCCACGGCTGCCCACCTCCTTTCCACACATTCGAAGAGCCCGCTTTCGTCCAAGTCCAAGAAAGGAAGGAGTCGAACCCCCATATGTTGGTTTCAAGCCAACCGCATGAACCTCTTATGCTTCTTTCTCATAAAGAGATGTTAGTAAAATAATTACATAGCCTTGTCAAGACTAAGTCGTAGGCGGAAACCCTACACATCTCTCCAACCATGGCCAACCACTCACAACTCAACTTCCAAGACGCCTCCTCACCCGTCATAGAAGAACTAATAGGATTCCACGACCACGCCCTAATGGTCGCACTGGCAATCTGTAGCTTAGTCCTATACCTAATAACTCACACACTTACAGGAAAGCTGTCAGCAAACACAGCAGATGCACAAGTAATTGAAATCATCTGAACAATCCTTCCAGCCATAGTACTAATTACACTCGCCCTTCCATCCCTACGAATCCTCTATATGATAGACGAAATCAACGAACCAGACCTAACCCTAAAAGCCATCGGTCACCAATGATACTGAACTTACGAGTACACCGACCTCAAAGATTTGACATTTGACTCCTACATAATTCCGACAGCAGACCTACCCTTAGGACATTTCCGTCTACTAGAAGTCGACCACCGCGTTATTGTCCCTATGAACTCCACCATTCGGGTCATTGTCACTGCCGACGACGTCCTCCACTCATGAGCCGTCCCCAGCCTAGGAGTAAAAACTGACGCAATCCCAGGACGCCTCAACCAAACCTCCTTCCTTGCCTCCCGACCAGGCATTTTCTATGGACAATGTTCAGAAATCTGCGGAGCCAATCACAGTTTCATACCAATTGTAGTAGAGTCTACCCCACTAGCCGACTTCGAGAACTGATCCTCCCTAATATCATCCTAATCATTAAGAAGCTATGAACCAGCATTAGCCTTTTAAGCTAAAGAAAGAGGGGCTCTTCCCCTCCTTAATGACATGCCTCAACTAAACCCCAACCCCTGATTTTTTATCATGCTCACCTCATGAATCACCTTCTCCCTAATTATCCAACCCAAACTACTAACATTCGTATCAGCAAACCCACTCTCCAGCAAACCACCCGCCACCCCAAACACTACCCCCTGAGCTTGACCATGAACGTAAGCTTCTTCGACCAGTTCTCAAGTCCATCCTTCCTAGGTATCCCACTAATCCTCATCTCAATAACATTCCCAGCCCTACTCCTGCCGTCCCTAGACAACCGATGAATCACTAACCGCCTCTCAACCCTACAGCTATGATTCATCAACTTAGTTACAAAACAACTAATAATGCCCCTAGACAAAAAAGGTCATAAATGAGCCCTAATCTTAACCTCCCTCATAATCTTCCTCCTCCTCATCAACCTCCTAGGCCTATTACCCTACACATTCACTCCAACTACCCAACTGTCCATAAACCTAGCCCTAGCCTTCCCCCTATGACTAGCCACCCTCCTAACAGGACTACGAAATCAACCCTCCGCCTCACTAGGCCACCTCCTACCGGAAGGCACTCCCACCCCACTAATTCCCGCCCTTATCCTAATCGAAACAACAAGCCTACTCATCCGACCATTAGCACTGGGCGTGCGCTTAACAGCTAACCTGACAGCAGGCCACCTCCTCATTCAACTCATCTCCACAGCCACTACGGCCCTATTCACCACAATACCCATAGTCTCCCTTCTAACCCTATTAGTTCTCTTCCTACTAACCATCCTAGAGGTAGCAGTAGCAATAATCCAGGCCTATGTTTTCGTACTCCTACTGAGCCTTTACCTACAAGAAAACATCTAATCCCAATGGCACACCAAGCACATTCCTACCACATAGTTGACCCAAGCCCTTGACCCATCCTAGGAGCAGCTGCCGCTCTACTAACCACCTCAGGCCTAACAATATGATTCCATTACAACTCACCTCGTCTCCTCATTATCGGCCTACTCTCTACTATCCTCGTTATGTTCCAATGATGACGCGACATTGTACGAGAAAGCACCTTCCAAGGCCACCACACCCCCACCGTACAAAAAGGGCTACGCTACGGAATGGCCCTATTCATCACATCAGAAGCCTTTTTCTTCCTAGGGTTCTTCTGAGCCTTCTTCCACTCAAGCCTAGCCCCTACACCCGAACTAGGGGGACAATGACCGCCCGTCGGAATCAAGCCACTCAACCCTATAGAAGTCCCGCTCCTAAATACCGCTATCCTCCTAGCCTCAGGAGTTACCGTCACATGAGCCCACCACAGCATCACGGAAGCTAATCGAAAACAAGCAATCCAAGCCCTACTCTTAACGGTGCTCCTAGGATTCTACTTCACCGCCCTACAAGCCATAGAATACTACGAAGCCCCCTTTTCCATCGCCGACGGAGTCTACGGCTCAACATTCTTCGTCGCCACTGGATTCCACGGCCTGCATGTCATTATCGGTTCCACATTCCTACTAGTATGTCTACTACGCCTAATTAAATACCACTTCACATCAAATCACCATTTCGGATTTGAAGCAGCCGCCTGATACTGACACTTCGTAGACGTCGTATGATTATTCCTCTACATCTCTATCTACTGATGAGGATCTTACTCTTCTAGTATATCAAATACAATCGACTTCCAATCCTTAGAGTCTGGTTTAAACCCAGAGAAGAGTAATAAACATAATCCTGTTCATATTGGTCCTATCACTAGCCCTAAGCATCCTCCTAACTACATTAAATTTTTGACTCGCCCAAATAACCCCCGACTCAGAAAAACTATCCCCATATGAATGCGGATTCGACCCCCTAGGATCCGCTCGACTCCCCTTTTCCATTCGCTTCTTCCTAGTAGCTATCCTCTTCCTCCTATTCGACCTAGAAATTGCCCTACTCCTACCACTGCCATGAGCCACCCAGCTACAATCTCCTACCGCCACCCTAGCCTGAACCTCCGTACTTATCCTCCTCCTCACTCTAGGGCTAGTCTACGAATGAATCCAAGGCGGACTAGAATGAGCAGAATAATAGAAAGTTAGTCTAACTAAGACGGTTGATTTCGACTCAACAAATTATAGCTCCCACCCTATAACTTTCTTTATGTCCTACCTCCACTTAAGCTTCTACTCAGCTTTCACTTTAAGCAGCCTAGGCCTAGCTTTCCATCGAACCCATCTAATCTCAGCCCTACTATGTCTAGAAAGCATAATATTGTCCATATATGTCGCTCTTACCATATGACCCATCCAAGTACAAGCACCAACCTCCACCATTCTACCTATCATCATATTAACATTTTCCGCCTGCGAAGCAAGCACAGGACTAGCCCTACTAGTAGCTTCAACCCGAACCCACGGATCCGACCACCTACACAACTTCAACCTCCTACAATGCTAAAAATCATCATCCCCACTACAATACTCCTCCCCCTAACCTTCCTCTCCCCGCACAAACACCTATGAACCAACATCACACTACACAGCCTACTGATCGCCACCGTCAGCCTTCAATGATTTACACCAACATATTACCCAAGCAAAAGCCTAACCCCCTGGACATCCGTCGACCAAATCTCTTCCCCACTGCTAGTCCTCTCATGCTGGCTCCTCCCCCTAATAATTATAGCAAGCCAAAACCACCTAGAGCAAGAACCTATTATCCGTAAACGAATCTTCACCACAACAGTGATCCTAGCCCAACTGTTCATCCTCCTAGCCTTCTCAGCCTCAGAACTGATACTCTTTTACATTGCATTCGAGGCCACCCTCATTCCTACCCTAATCCTTATCACACGATGAGGAAGCCAACCAGAACGCTTAAACGCTGGCATCTACCTTCTATTCTACACACTAGCCAGCTCCCTCCCCCTACTTATTGCTATCCTCCACTTGCAAAATCAGATCGGCACACTATACCTCCCAATACTCAAACTCTCACACCCAACACTAAACTCTTCTTGATCAGGCCTAGTCGCAAGCCTAGCCCTCCTACTGGCCTTCATAGTTAAAGCTCCCCTATACGGCCTCCACTTATGACTGCCCAAAGCCCATGTAGAAGCTCCCATTGCAGGCTCCATACTCCTAGCAGCTCTCCTATTAAAACTCGGAGGCTACGGCATTATACGAATCACAATCCTAGTAAACCCAGCATCAAACAACCTCCACTACCCCTTCATTACCCTAGCCCTATGAGGAGCCCTAATAACTAGTGCCATTTGCCTACGCCAAATCGACCTAAAATCACTAATCGCCTACTCATCCGTCAGCCATATAGGCCTAGTAGTAGCCGCAACCATGATCCAAACCCAATGAGCATTTTCAGGAGCAATAATCCTGATAATCTCACACGGCCTAACCTCTTCAATACTGTTTTGCCTAGCCAACACCAACTACGAACGAACCCACAGTCGGATTCTTCTACTCACACGAGGATTACAACCTCTCCTACCACTTATAGCCATCTGATGGCTATTAGCCAACTTAGCAAACATAGCCCTCCCCCCTACAACAAACCTTATGGCAGAGTTAACCATCGTAGTCGCACTATTCAACTGATCTGCCTTCACAATTATTCTAACAGGAGCCGCAATCATCCTCACTGCCTCATACACCTTATACATACTAATAATAACGCAACGAGGAGTTGTACCATCCCACATCACATCAATCCAAAACTCCTCCACACGAGAGCATCTTCTCATGGCCATACACATGATCCCCATAGCCCTCCTAATCCTCAAACCCGAACTAATCTCCGGCATCCCCATATGCAAGTATAGTTTTAACCAAAACATTAGACCGTGACTCTAAAAATAGAAGTTAAACCCTTCTTACCTGCCGAGGAGAGGTAAAACCAGCGAGAACTGCTAACTCTTGTATCTGAGCATAAAACCTCAGTCTCCTTACTTTCAAAGGATAATAGTAATCCAATGGTCTTAGGAACCACTCATCTTGGTGCAAATCCAAGTGAAAGTAATGGATCTTTCACTAACCCTCAACACACTCATACTTCTGACTCTAGCAACCCTCTCCACCCCAATCCTATTCCCCCTCTTATCCAACAATCTCAAAAACACCCCCAGCACAATCACAAACACAGTCAAAACCTCCTTCCTAATCAGCCTAGTCCCAATGACAATCTACATCTACTCCGGGACAGAAAGCCTTATCTTCCTCTGAGAATGAAAATACATCATAAACTTCAAAATCCCTATCAGCCTAAAAATAGACTTCTACTCCCTCACCTTCTTCCCCATTGCACTATTTGTATCCTGATCCATCCTACAGTTTGCAACATGATACATAGCCTCAGACCCCTACATCACAAAATTCTTCACCTACCTACTATTCTTCCTAATCGCTATACTCATCCTAATCACCGCCAACAACCTATTTGTCCTATTTATCGGCTGAGAAGGGGTCGGAATCATATCCTTCCTACTAATTAGCTGATGACACGGCCGAGCGGAAGCCAACACTGCTGCCCTTCAGGCCGTACTCTACAACCGAGTCGGAGACATCGGCCTAATCCTATGCATAGCATGACTAGCCTCCGCTACCAACACCTGAGAAATCCAACAACTCCCCTCCCCCTCCCAAACTCCTACGCTACCTCTGCTAGGCCTTATCCTAGCCGCAACCGGAAAATCTGCCCAATTTGGACTTCACCCGTGACTCCCCGCCGCGATGGAAGGACCAACCCCAGTCTCCGCCCTACTTCACTCCAGCACAATAGTAGTAGCCGGAGTCTTCCTACTTATCCGAACTCATCCGCTACTCAACAACAACCAAACGGCCCTCTCCCTGTGCCTCTGCCTAGGAGCACTATCCACGCTGTTCGCAGCCACATGCGCCCTCACCCAAAACGACATCAAAAAAATCATTGCCTTCTCCACCTCAAGCCAACTAGGACTAATGATAGTCACAATTGGACTGAACCTCCCCGAACTGGCCTTCCTACACATCTCCACCCACGCATTCTTCAAAGCCATGCTCTTCCTATGCTCGGGCTCCATCATCCACAGCCTAAATGGTGAACAAGACATTCGAAAAATAGGGGGACTCCAAAAAATACTCCCCACAACCACTGCATGCCTCACTATCGGTAATCTCGCCCTAATAGGAATCCCATTCCTAGCAGGATTCTACTCAAAAGACCAAATCATCGAATGCTTAAACACCTCATACCTAAACACATGAGCCCTGATCCTAACCCTCCTGGCCACATCATTCACCGCAGTATACACAATCCGTATAACCACATTAGTTCAGACCGGCTTCGTCCGAATCCCGCCCTTGACCCCAATAAATGAAAACAACCCCGCAGTGACTTCCCCCATTACCCGCCTTGCACTAGGAAGCATCCTAGCAGGATTCCTCATTACCTCCTACATCACCCCCGTAAAAACTCCTCCAACAACCATACCACTCTCCATCAAAATAACCGCCCTAGTCGTAACAGCTCTAGGCATCGCTTTAGCACTGGAAATCTCAAAAATAACCCAAACACTCATCCTCACAAAACAAACCCCCTTCTCAAACTTCTCTACATCACTAGGATACTTCAATCCCCTAACCCACCGCCCAAGCATAACCAACCTACTCAGCGGAGGACAAAACATCGCCTCCCACCTAATCGACCTCTCCTGATACAAAATACTAGGACCAGAGGGATTAGCCCACCTACAACGAGCCGCATCCAAAACCGCCACCACACTTCATCCCGGCTTAACCAAAGCCTACCTAGGATCATTCGCCCTATCCATTATCATCATCCTCATGTCCATATACAGAAAAACCAATGGCCCTCAATCTTCGTAAAAACCACCAAATCCTAAAAATCATCAACGACGCCCTAATTGACCTCCCAACACCATCAAACATCTCAACATGATGAAACTTCGGATCCCTGCTAGGCGTATGTCTAATTACCCAAATCGTCACAGGCCTCCTACTAGCTATACACTACACAGCAGACACCAGCCTAGCCTTCTCCTCCGTCGCCCACATATGCCGCGACGTACAATTTGGCTGACTTATTCGAAACCTCCACGCAAACGGAGCCTCCTTTTTCTTCATTTGCATCTACCTACACATCGGCCGAGGCCTCTACTACGGCTCATACCTCAACAAAGAGACCTGAAACATCGGAGTCATCCTCCTCCTAACTCTCATAGCAACTGCCTTTGTAGGCTACGTCCTGCCATGAGGCCAAATATCATTCTGAGGGGCTACCGTAATCACAAACCTATTCTCAGCCATCCCCTACATCGGACAGACACTAGTCGAATGAGCGTGGGGAGGGTTCTCTGTAGACAACCCCACACTTACTCGATTCTTTGCCCTTCACTTCCTCCTCCCATTCGTCATCGTAGGACTCACCCTCGTCCATCTCACATTCCTCCACGAAACAGGGTCAAATAACCCGCTAGGCATCCCATCAGACTGCGACAAAATCCCCTTCCACCCGTACTACACCATCAAGGACATCCTAGGTTTCGTACTTATACTTTCCCTGCTAGTCTCACTAGCCCTATTCTCCCCAAACCTCCTAGGCGACCCAGAAAACTTCACGCCAGCCAACCCACTAACCACCCCTCCCCACATTAAACCCGAATGATACTTCCTATTTGCCTACGCCATCCTCCGATCCATCCCAAATAAACTAGGAGGCGTACTAGCCCTGGCTGCCTCAATCCTAGTCCTATTCCTTACCCCTCTACTCCACACTTCAAAACTACGATCAATGACCTTTCGCCCTCTGTCGCAAATCCTATTCTGAACCCTAGTTGCCAACGTCCTTATCCTAACCTGAGTAGGCAGCCAACCAGTAGAACATCCATTCATCATCATCGGCCAGCTCGCCTCATTCACATACTTCCTAATTATCCTAGTTTTATTTCCTCTCGCGGCCGCCCTGGAAAATAAAATACTCAAACTCTAGTCAATTATAACCAACTCTAATAGTTTATTAAAACATTGGCCTTGTAAGCCAAAGATTGAAGACTAAACCCCTTCTTAGAGTTCCACAGTCTCAGGAAGAAAGGATTCAAACCCTCCTCTCCAACTCCCAAAGCTGGAATTTTTAACTAAACTACTTCCTGACCCTCCCACTAAACTGCCCGAATGGCCCCACGAGACAACCCCCGCACAAGCTCCAATACCACAAACAAAGTCAGCAACAATCCCCACCCCCCAATCAAAAACAACCCCACCCCCTCCGAATACAGCACACTCACCCCACTAAAATCCAACCGAACCGACAACAAACCCCCATTATTCACCGTCCCCTCGCCCACCAACAGCCCTGACACACCCCCCACAACAAACCCTACCATCACAACCAATCCCATCCCAAGGCCATAACCAACAACCCCTCAACTATCCCAAGCTTCAGGGTAAGGGTCCGCCGCCAACGACACAGAGTAAACAAACACCACCAACATCCCCCCTAAATAAACCATAACGAGCACCAAAGAAAGAAAAGAGACCCCTAAACTCACTAACCAACCACACCCTGCAATCGCCGCCACAACTAAGCCTAACACCCCATAATAAGGAGAAGGATTAGACGCGACCGCCAACCCCCCTAAAGCAAAACACAGCCCCAAAAATAAAACAAATTCTATCATAAATTCCTACTCGGCTTTTCTCCAAGATCTACGGCCTGAAAAGCCGCTGTTATAAAATTTAACTACAGGAACGCCTAGTTAAGGGACCCCCCCCTTCCCCCCCCAGCATATTTTCTTCTTGCTTTAAGGGTATGTACAAAATGCATCACACTCTCCGCCCCATCAGGCAGTCACTGAAATGCAGGAAGCCCAACGTCATACGTATTGGTCCTCCACGAAAAGCCCAAACATTATCTCCAAAACAAGTTCTATTTGGTCGGTATACCTACTAGGCACATTCTTGCTTCAGGTACCATTAAGCCCAAGTGCTCCTACCTACGGCCAAGCAGCAAGCGTTACCCCTAACACCCGAAATTCACCTATTTTACATAAGCCCAATCTAGAGTACGGATAACGTCCCAGTACACCTTTGCATTCCCCTAGTCTACTGAATTCGCCCACCTCCTAGGTAATATTATCTGCCAACAGCCTTCAAGCACTCCCAAGCCAGAGAGCATGGTTATCTATTGATCGCGCTTCTCACGAGAACCGAGCTACTCAACGTTAGATATACTTTCGGTTCTTGCCCTGCAGCCCATATATCGCCTACTCTTGCTCTTTTGCGCTAGTGGTTGTAATTTCAGGAACATGCCTATCACCATTCCCCCTTACTTGCTCTTCACAGATACAAGTGGTTGATGGACGCTCCTCCCTAAGTTCGTTATCGCGGCATTTTTTCTCTTTTCCTTCTCTCTTTTCTTTTTTGGGGGTTTCTTCAATAAGCCCTTCAAGTGCAGAGCAGGTGTTATCTTCCTCTTGACATGTCCATCACATGACTACCGCGCATATGAATCCCCTAACACCTCAATTGTCATGGTCTATGGATAAGGTCGTCTCAAACTTGACACTGATGCACTTTGACCCCATTCATGAAAGGCGCGCCACGTTCCTCTAGACAACAGATAATGTAATGGTTGCCGGACATAAAATTTATTTTACCCTTATCTAGGAACTTGTATTAAAATCTCACTTTTATCCATCTTTTTTTTTTTTATCTTGAATTTTTAATTTTTTTATCAAACAACCAACCCATATATTCCTACATTGTCCAAACCATTCGTCATCAACACTTTCAATTAACTTTCCTCTATACTTTCTGCTATCGAAAACAACGATCAATCATCATCATCATCAAACAAACACTCTTAAACAAACCACAAAACTAACCCCAAAACCAGTCCAATTTCAAAAACCAAACAAAAACATAAAACACAATAGGAACCACCAACCTTCTTCCTACTAC